CTACGAGACGAGAATTCCTTTTTCATTTATGGGAAGAAACAACTATGTATCTTTTTGTTGAGAATTGAAAGTTTTACATGAGAGAAACCTGTCTTTATATATCTTTTTTTGTAGAAAAGATTCTATGATAATTACTATCATAATATTGAAATGATTCACCGGATTCTTCAAAAGGAGAATCCTTTCTTTTCAAGACTCGCTCGTTTTTCATTAACAATCTTAATGATTGGATCATATGCTTCATTTGAATTCTGATGAGAAAGAAAAAGAAATCAAAAAGGAAGAAAAAAGAAATAGTAAAATGATTTTTTCTTCATCGAATGACTATTCATCTATTAGTATTAGGTTTTCCTAAAATAGGGGGCAGAAAGAATCTATGGAAAAATGTTGGTTCAATTTGATGTTGTCTAACAAGAAGTTAGAACTTAGGTGTGGACTAAGTAAATCAATAGATAGTCTTGATGCTCTTGGACATACCAGTGGAAGTGAAGAAACTATTCTAAATGATGCGGAGAAAAAGATTCCTAGTTGGGACAGTTATAGTTTCAGTAATATTCATTATCTAAATTATTTATTTGATAGCAGGAATATTTGGAGTTTGATCTCTGATCATACTTTTTTAGTTAGAAATAGTAATGGTAACACTTATTCTGTATATTTTGATATTGAAAATCAGATTTTTGATATTGACAATGCTAGTTCTTTTTTGAGTGAACTAGAGATTCTTTTTCCTAGTTATTTGAATAGTGGGTCTAATAGTAGTAATTACTACTATTATTATTCCATGTATGATACTCAATCTAATTGGAATAATCACATTAATAGTTGCATTGATAGTTATCTTCGTTTTGAAATCAGTCTTAATAGTGACATTTACAGTGGTATCGACAGTTACATTTCTAGTTTCATTTGTACGGAAATTGAAAGTGGAAATTCTAGTATCAAAACTAGTAGCAGTTATTTCAATAGAAGAGAAAAATCTAATGATTTCGATATAAATACAAAATACAAACAGTTATGGGTTCAATGTGAGAATTGTTATGGATTAAATTATAAAAAATTTTTTAGTTCAAAAATGAATATTTGTGAACACTGCGGATATCATTTGAAAATGAGTAGTTCAGATAGAATCGAACTCTTTATTGATCCTGGCACTTGGGAGCCTATGGATGAAGATATGGTCTCTATGGACCCCATTGAGTTTCATTCAGAAGAGGAACCTTATATAGATCGCATCTCTTTTTATCAAATAAAAACGGGTTTAACTGAAGCTGTTCAAACGGGCGTAGGTCAACTAAATAGTATTCCCATAGCAATTGGAGTTATGGATTTTCAGTTTATGGGAGGTAGTATGGGATCCGTAGTAGGTGAGAAAATCACCCGTTTGATCGAGTATGCTACTAATCGATCTCTACCTGTCATTATTGTATGTGCTTCTGGAGGAGCACGCATGCAAGAAGGGAGTTTGAGCTTGATGCAAATGGCTAAAATATCTTCTGCTTCATATGATTATCAATTAAATAAAAAGTTATTCTATGTATCAATCCTTACATCTCCTACAACTGGCGGAGTTACAGCAAGTTTTGGTATGTTGGGAGATATCATTATTGCTGAACCTAATGCCTACATTGCGTTTGCGGGTAAAAGAGTAATTGAACAAACATTGAAAAAGACAGTACCCGACGGTTCACAAGTGGCTGAGTATTTATTCCATAAGGGCTTATTTGACCCAATCGTACCACGTAATCTTTTAAAAGGTGTTCTTAATGAGTTATTTCAACTACACGGTTTCTTTCCCTTGAATCAAGATTTGAAAAAAGATTGAAATTCTTCATTTTCAAATGGAAGTATATAACTAGCTTCAGTTCTTTTTATTTGTAGCGAATACACATTTAGTTCATTATAATGAATAATGAAAAAAACAAAACTAAGAAGATGGTGTTTTCTTTGGGGACATCAGTTATAAGTGTAGTAAGAGTCAGAAGTTTTGGATAATGACTTTTTACCCCGGATCCTTTTTTTATTCTACCTCTATTCCTGATTAGGAATAAGCATCCCTCTATCAACAAGATTTCTTTCTCCTTCCGAGAAATCCGAGAAATAAAAATCATTTTCTCCGTCCTTTTGACATATTTATATATAGAACAACAAAAAAGAGATAAAAAAGATATCGAAAAAATGAAAAGAAAATATTCAATAAAAATAAATAAGAAATCTCAAATCAAAGAAAGAAAATAGAAATATTCAAATAACAAATAAGAAGAATATATAAGTTCTTTTTATTTAGTGATAACTCCCCTTTTTCACTAGGAATCCTTGTTTGTTGGATAAGATTGGTTAAAGTCGGAAATTCATAAGAAACTCTTTTCTATCTTATCTTTCCTTTCAAAACACCTTTTTTGTGGAAAGATAGAGAAACGATAAAGATAAGGATGGGAGAAGAAGAATCCAATTTCTGAAAGCGGATTCTCATACATATTCGTGTAGAAAGAGGGATAAGTATACTTCATTGAGTTTTACATTTGTTATTGATTATTAAATACTTCATATTAATATTATCTTAATATTATTTCTAATAAATAGACTTATCATAAGATATCTTTCTAATTCTAATTTAGAATTAGAATAGGTACAAATATGAAATCGAGGTACCCATTCTATGATAGATTTGAACTTTCCCTCTATTTTTGTTCCTTTAGTGGGCCTAGTCTTTCCGGCAATCGCAATGGCTTCTTTATCTCTTTATGTCCAAAGAAATAAGATTGTCTAAATACGATGGGACCAAATCTCATCAATTTCTTTCAACATTGGATCATTATACAGATACTTTTTTTTTATGTAATATGGTAGGATATATGATATGTGGCCTTTCCAAAAACAAATGGAAGAGTTGTTTTGTTATGTATGCCGATGCATAATATACGCATTAATGCAGCATGTATATGCGGTTATAGTTTAATCAATTAAATGATGAAATTCAAAAAGATCAGCAAATCTTTTTTGAAAAATCTTTGAAATAGAAACTCAATGTATCTAACCAATTATCCCTAAGGGTTCCTGTCGGAATGCTGCTAGTTGATGAAAGTTACTTCGGGATCAAGCAATAAAAGTTGAGTCAAATCTATTTGGGTTATTCTCTCAATTCCAATCGAATGCAACTGGATCTAGTATAGTATGAACTGGCGATCAGAACATATATGGATAGAACTTATAATGGGGTCTCGAAAAACAAGTAATTTTTGCTGGGCCTGTATTCTTTTTTTAGGTTCACTAGGATTCTTAGTGGTTGGAACTTCCAGTTATCTTGGTAAAAATCTGATATCCGTATTTCCGTCTCAGCAAATCCTTTTTTTCCCACAAGGGATCGTGATGTCTTTCTATGGGATCGCAGGTCTATTCATTAGTTCTTATTTGTGGTGCACAATTTCATGGAATGTAGGTAGTGGTTATGACCAATTCGATAGAAAAGAAGGGATAATGTCCCTTTTTCGTTGGGGATTCCCTGGAAGAAATCGTCGCATCTTTCTTCGTTTCTTTCTGAAAGATATCCAATCGATAAGAATGGAGGTCAGAGAGGGTCTTTTTCCTCGTCGTGTCCTTTATATGGAAATCAGGGGCCAAGGAGCCATTCCCTTGACCCGTACTGATGAGAATTTGACTCCACGAGAAATTGAACAAAAAGCTGCCGAATTGGCCTATTTTTTGCGCGTACCCATTGAAGTATTTTGAAATGAACTGAAGAATAAATCTCAGCATGAGATAAGGAACTTAATACATCTCAAAAGCAGGAGGACGTATATGGAACAATATTAATAAAATCTAATATAACTAATCAAATAAAATATAAGAAACTATTAAGGAGAATAGAAACTATTTGTACACAAAAACGATTTTGTATACGCATACACATGGCGTCCAGCTTTATTCTTTATACTAGTAAAAGGTCTAATAAGTATAGATTGATCAAATATCCTAACATGTCTTTTGTTTTCGTAAAACATAATTCCTCTTTTTATTTTTAGGCCTTTGAATTGATACCCTATCCCCGCGCTGCGGTTAGACAGTGAAATCTTTCGAATTCGAAATATAAATAAAAGAATTAAAGGATCCAATAGGGTTCGTCTTTAAATCCAAATTATATTCGTTAGTTCAAATGAGTTTTCGAGTCTTCATCGAAAGGAATAAATGAAGGGGAAATCGGTTACAATTTGCCTAATTGTGATTTATGGAATATGGAAAGAATATTTACTTCTTTTTCTTTTCATTCGAAAAAGGCCTTTCTTGTATGTTCTATTCTAGATCCAAAGACTCAATTCTTACACAAAAACAAAAATAGGAAAAGAACCATAGGTTCGATACCTTATTCTTGTTAGAGTTATATGATTCGTGCTTCATAGAAATCTCAGATAGAATCGACGAATGAAACAGGTTCATTAACAATTCACATCACGGATACAGAATGAAAAAAAAGAAAGCATTGGCTTCCCTCCCATATCTTGTGTCTATACTCTTTTTGCCCTGGTGGGTTTCTCTCTCATTTAATAAATGTCTAGAAACTTGGGTTCTTAATTGGTGGAATACCAGGCAATCCGAAATCCTTTTGAATGATATTCAAGAGAAAAATGTTCTAGAAAAATTTATGGAATTAGAAGAACTATTCCTGTTGGACGAGATGATAAAGGAGTACTCGGAAACACATACGCAAAGACTTCGTATAGGAATGCACAAGGAAACAATACAATTAGTCCAAAGACAAAATGAATCTCATTTCCATATCATTTTGCATTTCTCTACAAATTTAATCTGTTTCGCTATTCTAAGTGGTTATTTTTTTCTGGGTAATGAAGAACTTTTCATTCTGAATTCTTGGATTCAGGAATTTCTCTATAACTTAAGTGATACAATCAAAGCTTTTTTGATTCTTTTAGTTACTGATTTATGGATTGGATTTCACTCGACCCATGGTTGGGAACTAATGATTGGTTTGATCTACAACGATTTTGGATTGGCTCAGAATGATCAGATTCTATCTGGTCTTGTTTCCACTTTTCCAGTGATTCTAGATACAATTGTGAAATATTGGATCTTCAATTTTTTAAATCGTGTATCTCCTTCGCTTGTAGTAATTTATCATTCAATGAATGAATAATTCCTTAGATCTTTTGATATCAATCAAATCAGAATCTTTCTTCGTATATAAAGAAATCTTTTTTCATCTTACTTATTCTTTATACTTCTACCTTTTCAATTCAAGGTATTCATACTATATTCTACCAGTACAATTCTTTAAGTACAATCAATACAATGGCAAACTTGTGGATAGGGAATTCTACTAGCTACCTATCGAATTTATTGTAGAAATTCCGGGGATCAATGATTAGACCATGCAAAATAGAAAGACTTTTTCTTGGGTAAAAGAACAGATGACTCGATCCATTTATGTATTGATCATGATATATGTAATAACTCGAGCATCTATTTCAAATGCATATCCCATTTTTGCACAGCAGGGTTATGAAAATCCACGAGAAGCAACTGGGCGAATTGTATGTGCCAATTGTCATTTAGCTAATAAGCCCGTGGATATTGAAGTTCCGCAAGCTGTACTTCCTGATACTGTATTTGAAGCAGTTGTTCGAATTCCTTATGATATGCAACTGAAACAAGTTCTTGCTAATGGTAAAAAAGGAGCTTTGAATGTGGGAGCTGTTCTTATTTTACCCGAGGGATTCGAATTAGCCCCCCCCGATCGTATTTCTCCCGAAATGAAAGAAAAGATGGGCAATCTTTCTTTTCAGTGTTATCGTCCTAATAAAAGAAATATTCTTGTTATAGGTCCTGTTCCCGGTCAGAAATATAGTGAAATCGTCTTTCCTATTCTTTCCCCCGACCCTGCTACGAAAAAAGACGTTCACTTCTTAAAATATCCCATATATGTAGGTGGGAACAGAGGAAGGGGTCAGATTTATCCTGATGGTAGCAAGAGTAACAATACAGTTTATAATGCTACATCCGCTGGTATAGTAAGCAGAATAGCACGTAAAGAAAAAGGGGGATATGAAATAACCATAGTTGATGCATCAGAAGGACGTCAAGTGGTTGATATTATACCTCCAGGACCAGAACTTCTTGTTTCAGAAGGTGAATCCATCAAGCTTGATCAACCATTAACAAGTAATCCAAATGTAGGAGGTTTTGGTCAGGGAGACACAGAAATAGTGCTTCAAGATCCATTACGAGTCCAAGGCCTTCTGTTCTTCTTGGCATCTGTGATTTTGGCACAAATCTTTTTGGTTCTTAAAAAGAAACAGTTTGAAAAGGTTCAGTTGTACGAAATGAATTTCTAGATCTAGAGATTCCTTAAAATAAAGTTGGTAAAAGTGTCAAATTATTGTTGATCGATAGAATGATATATGATTCAAAAAATTCTATAAGTCTTTTCTTTGTTTGTTTTTTTTTTTTTTATACTCTTTTTTATTTTGTGGGATGTCTGAAACTCATTACTTGTATACCATTCCTAATGATAGAAAATCAGTATACAAAGGAATAGAATACAAGGCAAGGACGGGAAAAATGAAAGTAAAAATAAAAAAGATTTATAGAAAGTATTCTTAGTCTTCCTAATCGTCTATTCGATTCGATACAAGACGACACAAGAAAAGGATTTTCTTGTGTCGTCTTGTATCGAATCATTATTTTTTCTCCTATTTGACAAAGATTCTTATTCCTTGTTTTCTTTTCCGGGTATAATTGAACAAATAGAACTTCTTCCATTCACTTCAACTTATAACTTAGGAAAAGAATTAAAACAAAAAAAGAAAAAGACTTCTCTTGTTTTGTTTCGGCTGAAAAGCAGATTAGATCTTTACGCATATCCAAATCTTTCTTTATTATCTCATTACAGTTTTCTTTTTTTTTTTATTTTTTGTTTTAGTTTAGTAGAAAGAAAAGGTTGAGTATAAAAAGAAAAGGATTTGCAGGATTTTTCATAGGGATAAATCCATACGTATTGGATTATTCATATAATCGATGGATTCCTCCTTTCTTGTTGCTTCATATTCAAAATATTGACATAATAGTTAATATTATGTTAGGAACGACAGAAACTATGAATCAGTCAATAGATTAAATTACTCAAAAACATCCTAATAAAAAAGGAATAGAATAGAGTGGTTTGAAACATCAGAGTAAAGGATCTTTTTTGTCATTTCTAAAAATAGAATATTTGAATTATGTTGACTGAGATTCCATATGTTTTTGAATAGATAAGAGTCTCGCTCTAAGAGTAAGAACTCAGCGGGGTAAGGCCCCGCTAAGTTCTTACTCTTTCATGTCTACAATCTAGTCTGGTTCATATGATTCTTACAGTATTACAGAGATGAACCCAACCCGGAATAGGAGCCATAAAAGAAAATGCCTATTAAACCGATCACAGGAATACCAGTTACAGTACCTATCAGCCAAAGAGGAATCCTTCCAGTAGTATCGGCCATTTCCCCC